AAAAAGCATTAATTTAAGTTAAATCAATTAATTTAAGTTAAATCAATTAAAAAAAAAAAATAAAGAAATAAATTCACTAAAATACAAAACTTTCTTTTAATTATTCTTTTAATTAGAATAGAATAATTCTTTCTAATTAGAATAAAAAAACTAAGAACAGATAAAGTAAGGGCTTGTATTGGATTGGCACTAATATCCACATAAATACAAACAAAACCACTGTAGGTAAAAGGATAAATAAAATGAAATAAGAACTTTCAAAAATAAGATAGATATAAATAGAACAAGAGTGAAGGAAGGGATAGTATAGAAAAGTTTATACAAAGCTAAGCTATATATATATACAAACTACCCACACCCCCCTTTTTTTTGTATTTCATTAAATTCAGTGTCTTTAATTAAGACAAAGATCTGTAAAAACCCCTGCCTTCTTTCTTCTTTAATTTAAAATATCATGAACAGTTCCTGTCGTTTGAGTGCCTTTTAAACTTAAAGGAAATATCGAATCAGAGGAACGTTTAAATAAGTTTTCTTTTTTAGTGGATCATAAAAACCCACTTTCCGAACAGCTCTTCCTTCTCTTCGTACTCAAACATCACTTGTAACGATTCGATAAAGGATTCGTTGGTATATATATAAGTGGATAAAAATTGCATTCAAAATGTGTATCATTGTAAGGTGTGAGACGTAAAACTTTTTTCTCAGTAACTAACGTAAATAGGAAGAGATAAGGGGAATAAAATAAGAATGTGATCAAAAAACCGTTCAACTTTTTTTGTTTTGAATTTGAATTTTGATATCTGTTTCCCCCGTCCCTGAAAAAAAAAGATAGATTCAATTCCATTTCCATATTATTTGAGCACAATCAACTTTTTGAAAAAAAAATTAGTCCAAGAAAAGTTATTAAAAATATGAAACGAAAGAAGAATTGCATTTATTATTCTCTTAATAATAAAAAGGTTGCCAAAGCCGGTAATTTTTTTTATGTATAGAATAGGTATACGCTGGGACGGAAGGATTCGAACCTCCGAATAGCGGGACCAAAACCCGTTGCCTTACCACTTGGCCACGCCCCATTTCTATTCAACTCAACACTAATAAAAACTAATATAGGTATTAGTTCTTCGTCAATTCCCGTTCCAATAAATATCTTATGAAATAGATTAGTTTATTGCTCAGATTTTAATATATGTAGATATAGAATTAAACTAAATTTATTGATCATAATATATAATTCAATTAAGATATTGTATGAAAATATGATTCCTTCTATTCTTTTTTGATTTGAGAATTGAAGGATTTTTGATTGAGTGAGGTTCATCAATAAAGGTTTTTGTCTATCTTACTTTATTTTTATTTTATATAAATCCATTTTGATATCATCATTAATAATATTTTAATAACTCAATATTTTAATAACTCAATCAAATCAAAATAGAATTATCTTCAAGAATAAATATCTTCAAGAATAAAATTTGATTATGCTTAATATTTTTAGTTTGTTTTGTATCTGTTTTGATTCGGCTATTTATTCAAGCAGTTTTTTCTTCACAAAATTGCCCGAAGTCTACGCTTTTTTGAATCCAATTGTAGATGTAATGCCAGTCATCCCTGTGCTCTTTTTTCTATTAGCCTTTGTTTGGCAAGCTGCTGTAAGTTTTCGATGAGGTTTTTAATACTGTCCTAAAATAATTTATTCAAGAAAAAAAAATTCTAACAATTTATAAGATCAGATAAGTCTTATAGTATAAGCCCTCCCCCAATTCAAGCATTCAAGTTATTATATAGACGCGAAAAATCAAATAGGGTTTACCCTATTCGATATTACTCATTCTAAACATTTTTCTTTTCCATTCCCTTGAACTTGAAAGGGAGCCCTATATTATAAATTATAAGAGTCCTCCACAATATCTAATTGTAGGTGTGAAGGCAAATTCTTGGCAATGAAAGACTCAACTCTTATTACAAATGAATTTATAAAAAATCTTTTCTATTTCTAAAAACTACTTCATTTCTTGATATCAAAATTATTGTGATCAAAATTATTGTGATATATAGGGTATAAAAATAGAGAATCTATTTTCTTTTTTTCCAAACCAAAATTGGAGATTGTGTAATGCTTACTCTCAAACTCTTTGTTTACACAGTAGTGATATTCTTTGTCTCTCTCTTCATCTTTGGATTTTTATCTAATGACCCGGGGCGTAATCCTGGCCGCGAAGAATAAAAAATAAGAGTTTTGACTTGCTTTTAAATATTTTTAGCATTTTTATCTATTCTACATCTTTAACTATTAAATTCAAAAATTTGAAAGGTAAAAAAATACCAAATAATCAACGGAACCGGAAAGAGAGGGATTCGAACCCTCGGTACGAATAATTCGTACAACGGATTAGCAATCCGACGCTTTAGTCCACTCAGCCATCTCTCCCAATGGAAAAACAATAATTACTATGTTATATTACACAAGAGGTAATACTTAAAAAACCTTTTTCTATTT